TGTTGTTACAAGAATTACAAACCCTTATGGACACCCTAATATTCTCGCAGAATTTATAGCCGGACAATTAAAGAATAGAGTTTCATTTCGAAAAGCAATGAAAAGGGCTATTGAATTAACTGAACAGGCAGGTACAAAAGGAATTCAAGTACAAATTGCAGGGCGTATCGACGGAAAAGAGATTGCGCGTGTCGAATGGATCAGAGAAGGTAGGGTTCCTCTACAAACTATTCGAGCTAAAATTGATTATTGTTCCTATACAGTTGGAACTCTCTATGGGGTATTAGGCATCAAGATTTGGATATTTGTAGATGAGGAAGAATAAACCTTTATTTAACTTGTCTTTACGTTCTATCGGCAATTAAAAAAAAAAAGCAAAAAATGACAAACTCTTTCATTCTTTTTGGGTTAAATCAAAACAAAAATGGGCAATTCTATAGGGTTAAATAAAGATTCGATTAATTTTTTGATATTGAGAGAATTGCTATGCTTAGTGTGTGACTCGTTTGTTTTTTCGTGTTAGGATTCAAAAAAACGGGACGGCCCATACATAGTATGAACTAATAACTATAGAACTAATAACCAACTCATCGCTTCATATTATCTGGATCTAAAGAATCGGTCACGATATGATATATTGGTTCTATCATTGTAGCAACAGAAAATCTTTTTTGCATAAAAAAACGAAAAACCAATCTGATTATAAGTTGTAAAGCAATAACAAGAAAAATGCAGATAAATGGAAGGATGAGAGAAAGAGAGAAAAAGAATATCAATGCTATATGATTCCAATATGTTATGTAAGGTCTATGAGTGATCTTAGAAAGGATAGTGTAATAAAGCATCAATACTAATTTGATTGATCTATAATTAGATGAATTTGTTCATAGAACAAAAAAATCAAGAGCCCCGAGTTAATAAAGACTGAGAAAATTTACTCACGAATACATTTAATTTTCATTGGGAGCTCCATTGTAGAATTCAGGCCTAACCATTAATTGAGAAGCGATGGGAACGACGGAACCTGTGGATGCATAAGATTCTATTGAAAACTGAAAACGAATCCTAATGATTCCCTGGGTAGGATGGCGGAACAAACCCGGGACCAATCCACTTTTATTCTGAGAGATCCTGTCATGGGATAACCCTACAATTGAAATAGATATTGAAAGTGAAATAGATATTGAAAGAGTAAATATCCGCTCGCGAAAGTTTTTATTTTATTGGATTTATAAATTTTTGTCGATCCGATATGATAATAAAAAAGACAAAACCAAATAAAGACTCATTATAAAAAAATGACATTATATTATCTATACTATTATTAAATACATCTATATTATTTTATAATTGTTTCATTCGCGAGGAGCTGGATGAGAAGAAATTCTCATGTCCGGTTCTGTAGTAGAGATGGAATTAATTGAGAAACAACATCAACTATAACCCCAAAAGAACCAGATTCCGTAAACAACATAGAGGAAGAATGAAAGGAATATCTTATAGAGGTAATCGTATTTGCTTCGGTAGATATGCTCTTCAGGCACTTGAACCCGCGTGGATCACATCTAGACAAATAGAAGCAGGGCGGCGAGCAATGACACGAAATGTGCGCCGCGGTGGAAAAATATGGGTACGTATATTTCCAGACAAACCAGTTACAGTAAGACCCGCAGAAACACGTATGGGTTCAGGGAAAGGATCTCCCGAATATTGGGTAGCTATCGTTAAACCGGGTAGAATACTTTATGAAATGGGCGAAGTAGCAGAAAATGTAGCCAGAAGGGCTATTTCAATAGCGGCATCCAAAATGCCTATACGAACTCAATTCATTATTTCAGGATAGGAATGTAGAACCAAAGGAAAGAAGTCTTTGGAATGAAAAAAAAAATAATTGTAATTGTAGTTTTCTTTTTTTTTTTTTTTTGGACAAACAATATTTCTTTTTTTTTTACTTCGCCCCTTTGCATCAAAAGAGCAAATAAAAAAAATGATATGATTCAACCTCAAACCCATTTAAATGTAGCAGACAACAGCGGGGCCCGAGAATTGATGTGTATTCGAATCATAGGAGCTAGTAATCGACGATATGCTCATATTGGTGACATTATTGTTGCTGTAATCAAGGAAACAATACCAAATACACCTTTAGAAAAATCTGAAGTGATCAGAGCTGTAATTGTACGTACTTGTAAAGAACTCAAACGTGACAATGGTATGATACTACAATATGATGACAATGCTGCGGTTATTATTGATCAAGAAGGAAATCCCAAAGGAACTAGAATTTTTGGTGCGATCGCACGGGAATTGAGACAGTTAAATTTCACTAAAATAGTTTCATTAGCACCTGAAGTACTATAAGTATAATAAAGATGAGACTCTAATATAATATAGTTATAGCATTTGAATAAAATATGAATAAAATAGATAAAATGAATTAGTAGATTTTTCTCACGCATATATCTTTAACAATTTATAAAATAAAAAATATATATATAATATAAAGAAAAAAACATGTTGATCATATCAAAATTCGGGGGCAACAATAATTTTAGTTTATCATGGATAAAGACACTATTGCTGATATAATAACTTCTATACGAAACGCTGACATAAATAGAAAAGGAACGATTCGAATACCATCTACTAACATCACCGAAAACCTTGTTAAAATACTGTTAAGAGAAGGTTTCATTGAAAACGTGAGGAAACATCAGGAAAGCAACAAATCTTTTTTGGTTTTAACCCTACGACATAGAAGGAATAGGAAAGGGCCGTATAAAACTGTTTTAAATTTAAAACGGATTAGTCGACACGGTCTACGAATCTATTCGACCTATCAACGAATTCCTAGAATTTTAGGCGGGATGGGAATTGTAATTCTTTCCACTTCTCGGGGTATAATAACGGACGGAGAGGCCCGACTAGAAGGAATTGGCGGAGAAATTTTGTGTTATATATGGTAAGCTTTCTTATATCCAACTTAGATATGGAACTTTTCATTTGTGAAAAAAAAACGGGTTTCTAATATAACTCTCCTACTACATTAGTTAATACTTCAAAGAGGTTTTGTTTTACCTGGAATAAAGGGAAAAAATGGATTCATGGAGATTTAATTACTGAATTGAATCACTTCTGAATGGTATACTTAAGATTCGATTAGATAATGAAGATCGGATTCTAGGTTATGGTTCAGGAAGGATTCGGCGTAGTTTTATACGTATACTACTGGAAGATAAAGTAAAAATTTAAATAAGTCGTTATGATTCAACCAAAGGGTATATAATTTATAGACTATGAAACAAGGATTCAAACGATTAGTTGATTTATTTTTTCAACTTCACTTTCAATATTGCTTTCGAATTGTATCTCTTCGAAAGTTCAAAATTTCAAGAAACTTATTTTCTTCCAAATAAGTAAATTCGAAATAAATTTAAGGAATAATAAATATGAAAATAAGGGCCTCTGTTCGTAAAATTTGTGAAAAATGTCGACTGATCCGTAGACGGGGACGAATTATAGTAATTTGTCCCAACCCGAGACATAAACAAAGACAAGGATAATCTTTCTAAAATAAAAGAGACTTTGGACTGTCTGTATATACAAATAAAAAAAAAAGAAAGGATCTGTTTTAACATGAAATGGATATATCCATATATCTCTGACTTATATTTATAAGATGATAAAATATGGCAAAACCTGTACCAAGAATTGGTTCACGTAGGAATGGGCGTATTGGTTTACGTAAGAGTGCGCGTATAATACCAAAGGGAGTTATTCATGTTCAAGCAAGTTTCAACAATACCATTGTGACTGTTACCGATGTACGGGGTCGGGTAATTTCTTGGTCCTCCGCTGGTACTTGTGGATTCAAGGGTACAAGAAGAGGGACACCGTTTGCCGCACAAACGGCAGCAGGAAATGCTATTCGAACAGTAGTGGATCAAGGTATGCAACGAGCAGAAGTCATGATAAAAGGCCCCGGTCTCGGAAGAGATGCGGCATTAAGAGCGATTCGTAGAAGTGGTATAATATTAAGTTTCATACGAGATATAACCCCTATGCCACATAATGGATGTAGGCCCCCTAAAAAAAGACGTGTGTAAAAATAAACAAAACATTTCAAGAGAAAGAAATAATTTAATGATTTGAACAAAGAATAATATTACTATGTTTCGAGAGAAAGTAATAGTATCGACTCGGACACTACAATGGAAGTGTGTTGAATCAAGAGCAGATAGTAAGCGTCTATATTATGGACGCTTTATTCTGTCTCCACTTATGAAAGGTCAAGCTGATACAATAGGCATCGCAATGCGAAGAGCTTTGCTTGGAGAAATAGAAGGAACATGTATCACACGCGCAAAATCTGAAAAAATACCACATGAATATTCGACCATAGTGGGTATTCAAGAATCAGTACATGAGATTTTCATGAATTTGAAAGAAATTGTATTGAGAAGTAATCTGTATGGAATTCGTGGTGCGTCTATTTGTGTCAAGGGTCCCCGATCTATAACTGCTCAAGACATCATCTTACCGCCTTCTGTGGAAATTATTGATAATACACAGCATATAGCTAACCTAACGGAACCAATTAATTTGTGTATTGAATTACAAATCGAGAGGAATCGTGGATATCGTATAAAAACACCAAATAACTCTCAAGACGGAAGTTATCCTATAGACGCTGTATTCATGCCTGTTCGAAATGCAAACCATAGTATTCATTCTTATGAAAATGGGAATGAAAAAGAAGAGATACTTTTTCTCGAAATATGGACAAATGGAAGTTTAACTCCTAAAGAAGCACTTCATGAAGCCTCACGTCATTTGATTGAGTTATTTATTCCTTTTTTACATACGGAAGAAGAAAAAGTAAATTTAGAAAACAAGCAACACAAAGTTACTTTACCCCTTTTTACTTTTCATGATAGATTGGCTAAACTAAAGAAAAATCAAAAAGAAATAGCATTAAAATCCATTTTTATAGACCAATC